TCTAGTTTCATTTGTACGGAAAGTATAAGTAGTATTGAAAGTAGAAATTCTAGTATCAAAACTAGTAGCAGTTATTTCAATATAAGAGAAAGATCTAATGATTTCGATATAAATACAAAATACAAACAGTTATGGGTTCAATGTGATAATTGTTATGGATTAAATTATAAGAAATTCTTTAGTTCAAAAATGAATATTTGTGAACACTGCGGATATCATTTGAAAATGAGTAGTTCAGATAGAATCGAACTCTTTATTGATCCTGGCACTTGGGAGCCTATGGATGAAGATATGGTCTCTATGGACCCCATTGAATTTCATTCAGAGGAGGAACCTTATATAGATCGCATCTCTTTTTATCAAAGAAAAACGGGTTTAACTGAAGCTGTTCAAACGGGCGTAGGTCAACTAAATAGTATTCCCATAGCAATTGGAGTTATGGATTTTCAGTTTATGGGAGGTAGTATGGGATCCGTAGTAGGTGAGAAAATCACCCGTTTGATCGAGTATGCTACTAATCGATCTCTACCTGTCATTATTGTGTGTGCTTCTGGAGGAGCACGCATGCAAGAAGGGAGTTTGAGCTTGATGCAAATGGCTAAAATATCTTCTGCTTCATATGATTATCAATCAAATAAAAAGTTATTCTATGTATCAATCCTTACATCTCCTACAACTGGCGGAGTTACAGCGAGTTTTGGTATGTTGGGAGATATCATTATTGCTGAACCTAATGCCTACATTGCGTTTGCGGGTAAAAGAGTAATTGAACAAACATTGAAAAAGACAGTACCCGACGGTTCACAAGCGGCTGAGTATTTATTCCATAAGGGCTTATTCGACCCAATCGTACCACGTAATCCTTTAAAAGGTGTTCTGAATGAGTTATTTCAGCTACATGGGTTCCTTCCCTTGAATCAAGATTAAAAAAAGATTTTAAAAAAGATTGAAATTCTTCATTTTCAAATGGAAGTATAGCGCTAGTTTCAGTTATTTTTCTTTGTAGCGAATAAGCATTTAGTTCATTAGAATGAAAAAAACAAGACTAAGAAGATGGTGTTTTCTTTGGGGACATCAGTTATAAGTGTAGTAAGAGTCAGAAGTTTTGGATAATTACTTTTTGCCCCGGATCCTTTTTTTATTCTACCTCTCTTCCTGATTAGAAATAAGCATCCCTCTATCGACAAGATAAAAAAGGATTTCTTTCTCCTTCCGAGAAATCCGGGAAAGAAAAATGAATTTCTTCGTCCTTTTGACATATTCATATATAGAACAACGAAAAATAGATAAAAAAAGATATCGAAAAAATGAAAAGAAAATAGTAAAAAAGAAGAAATCTCAAATCAAATAAATAAAATAGAAATATTCAAATAACAAATAATAAGAATATAGAGGTTCTTTCTATTTACCGAGAATCCCCGTTTTTCACTAGGAATCCCTGTTTGTTGGATAAGATTGGTTAAAGTCGGGAACTCATAAGAAACTCTTTTCTATCTTTCCTTTCAAAACACCTTTTTTTGTTTTGAAAGGAAAGATAGAAAAGACGATGAAGATAAGGATGGGAGAAGAAGAATCCAATTTCTGAAAGCGGATTCTCATACATATTCGTGTAGAAAGAGGAATAGGTACACTTCATTTAGTTCTACATTCGTTATTGATTCTGAAATACTTCATATTAAGATTATCTTAATATTCTTTCTAATAGATAGACTTATCATAAGATATCTTTATAATTATAATTTATAATTATAATAGGTACAAATATGAAATCGAGGTACCCATTCTATGATAGATTTGAACTTTCCCTCTATTTTTGTTCCTTTAGTGGGCCTAGTCTTTCCGGCAATCGCAATGGCTTCTTTATCTCTTTATGTCCAAAGAAATAAGATTGTCTAAATATGATGGGACCAAATCTCATCAATTTCTTTCAACACTGGATCATCATACAGATGCTTTTTTAATGTAATATGGCAGGATATATGATATGTGGCCTTTCCGAAAACAAATGGAAGAGTGGTTTTGTTATGTATGCCGATGCATAATATACGCATTAATGCATGTATATGCGGTTATAGCTTAATAAATTAAATGATTAAATTCAAAATGATCAGCAAATCTTTTTTGAAAAATATTTGAAATAGAAACTCAATGTATCTAACCAACTATTCCTAATGGTTCCCGTCGGAATGCTGCTAGTTGATGAAAGTTACTTCGGGATCAAGCAATAAAGTCGAGTCAAATCCATTTGGGTTATTCTCTCAATTCCAATCGAATGCAACTGGATCTAGTATAGTATGAACTGGCGATCAGAACTTATATGGATAGAACTTATAACGGGGTCTCGAAAAACAAGTAATTTTTGCTGGGCCTGTATCCTTTTTTTAGGTTCACTAGGATTCTTAGTGGTTGGAACTTCCAGTTATCTTGGTAAAAATCTGATATCCGTATTTCCGTCTCAGCAAATTCCTTTTTTCCCACAAGGGATCGTGATGTCTTTCTATGGGATCGCAGGTCTATTCATTAGTTCTTATTTGTGGTGCACAATTTCATGGAATGTAGGTAGTGGTTATGACCGATTCGATAGAAAAGAAGGGATAATGTCCCTTTTTCGTTGGGGATTTCCTGGAAGAAATCGTCGCATCTTCCTTCGTTTCTTTCTGAAAGATATCCAATCAATCAGAATGGAGGTGAGAGAGGGTCTTTTTCCTCGTCGTGTCCTTTATATGGAAATCAGGGGCCAAGGAGCCATTCCCTTGACCCGTACTGATGAGAATTTGACTCCACGAGAAATTGAACAAAAAGCTGCCGAATTGGCCTATTTCTTGCGCGTACCCATTGAAGTATTTTGAAATGAACTGAAGAATCAATCTCAGCATGAGAGAAGGAACTTAATGCATCTAAAAAGCAGGAGGAAGTATATGGAACAATATTCATAAAATAGAATATAACTAATCAAATAAAATAGATTTTAAAATCTATTAAGGAGAATATAAACTATTTGTACACAAAAACTCTTTTTTATACGCATACACATGGCGTCCAGCTTCACTCTTTATACTAGTAAAAGGTCTAATAAGCATAGATTCATCAAATATCCTAATATGTCTTTTGTTTTCGTAAAATAGAATTCCTCTTTTTAGGCCTTTGAATTGATACCCTATCCCCGCGCTGCGGTTAGACAGTGAAATCTTTCGAATTCGAAATAGAAATAAAAGAATTAAAGGATCCGGTAGGGTTCGTCTTTAAATCCAAATTATATTCGTTAGTTCAAATGGGTTTTCGAGTCTTCATGGAAAGGAAGAAATGAAGAGGAAATCGGTTACAATTTGCCTAATCGAGATCTCTGGAATATGGAAAGAGTATTTACTTCTCTTTTTTTCATTTGAAAAGGGCCTTCTTCTATGTTCTATTCTAGATTATTCTAGATCCAAAGACTCAATTCTTACACAAAAACAAAAATAGGAAAAGATCCATAGGTTCGATACCTTGTTCTTGTTAGAGTTATAGGCTCTTGTTATATAACTCGTGCTTCATAGAAATCTCAGATAGAATCGACGAATGAAACAGGTTCATTAACAATTCACATCACAGATACAGAATGAAAAAAAAGAAAGCATTGGCTTCCCTCCCATATCTTGTGTCTATACTCTTTTTGCCCTGGTGGGTTTCTCTTTCATTTAAGAAATGTCTAGAAACTTGGATTCTGAATTGGTGGAATACCAGGCAATCCGAAATCCTTTTGAATGATATTCAAGAGAAAAATGTTCTAGAAAAATTTATGGAATTAGAAGAACTATTCCTGTTGGACGAGATGATAAAGGAGTACTCGGAGACACATATGCAAAGGCTTCGTATAGGAATGCACAAGGAAACAATACAATTGGTCCAAAGACACAATGAATCTCATTTCCATATCATTTTGCATTTCTCTACAAATCTAATCTGTTTCGCTATTCTAAGTGGTTATTTTGTTCTGGGTAATGAAGAACTTTTCATTCTAAATTCTTGGATTCAGGAATTTCTCTATAACTTAAGTGATACAATCAAAGCTTTTTCGATTCTTTTAGTTACTGATTTATGGATCGGATTTCACTCGACCCATGGTTGGGAACTAATGATTGGTTCGATCTACAACGATTTTGGATTGGCTCAGAATGATCAGATTATATCTGGTCTTGTTTCCACTTTTCCAGTGATTCTAGATACAATTGTGAAATATTGGATCTTCCGTTTTTTAAATCGTGTATCTCCTTCGCTTGTAGTAATTTATCATTCAATGAATGAATGAATAATTCATTAGATCTTTTGATATCAATCAAATCAGAATCTTTCTTCGTGTATAAAGAAATCATTTTTAATCTTACTTATTCTTTATACTTCTACCTTTTCAATTCTTTCAATTCAAGGTATTCATACTATATTCCACCAGTACAATTCTTTCAGTACAATCAATACAATGGCAAACTCGTGGATAGGGAATTCTACTAGCTACCTATCGAATTTATTGTAGAAATTCCGGGGATCAATGATTGGACCATGCAAAATAGAAAGACTTTTTCTTGGGTAAAAGAACAGATGACTCGATCCATTTATGTATCGATCATGATATATGTAATAACTCGAGCATCTATTTCAAATGCATATCCCATTTTTGCGCAGCAGGGTTATGAAAATCCACGAGAAGCAACTGGGCGAATTGTATGTGCCAATTGCCATTTAGCTAATAAGCCCGTGGATATTGAAGTTCCGCAAGCTGTACTTCCTGATACTGTATTTGAAGCAGTTGTTCGAATTCCTTATGATATGCAACTGAAACAAGTTCTTGCTAATGGTAAAAAGGGAGCTTTGAATGTAGGAGCTGTTCTTATTTTACCCGAGGGATTCGAATTAGCCCCCCCCGATCGTATTTCTCCCGAAATGAAAGAAAAGATGGGCAATCTTTCTTTTCAGTGTTATCGTCCTAATAAAAGAAATATTCTTGTGATAGGTCCTGTTCCCGG